AAATGCAGTTAATCCTGCGGTGAAAGAAGCTATGATTGCAAAAATTGGCGAATATAACCAACTATCATTAAGAATTTCATCTTTGGACCAAAAACAAGCAAGAGGTGGAATACCACAAAGAGAAAGTGTACCTATTAAAAAAACAATTTTTGTAATTTTAGAATGTTTTGTTAACCCTCCCATAAAAGCCATATTCTGACTTGTAGATGGAGCATATCCAACAATGGGTTCCATTGAATGAATAACAGATCCAGAGCCTAGAAACAACAATGCTTTTGAATAAGCATGAGTAATCAAATGAAATAACGCAGCGCGATAAGACCCCATACCTAAAGCTAACATCATATAACCCAATTGAGACATTGTAGAATAAGCTAACCCTCTTTTAATGTCTTTTTGAGCAAGAGCTAAAGTAGCTCCTAAAAACACTGTTAGTATCCCTGTAAAAGCTATTACATTTAAAATGTGAGGTATTATTATAAAAAGAGGAAAAAGTCGAGCTACAAGAAAAATCCCTGCCGCTACCATAGTTGCAGCATGTATAAGAGCTGAAATAGGAGTAGGACCTTCCATGGCATCAGGCAGCCAAACATGAAGAGGGAATTGTGCAGATTTAGCAACCGAACCGGCAAATAATAAAACGGCACAGATAGTAAGAAATACAAAATTTATTTCATTTTTAGAAATTAATTTAGTTATTATTTCTACTAAAGATCTAAATTCGAAACTACCAGTTAACCAATAAAAACCTAAAATTCCTAATAATAAACCAAAATCACCTACACGATTCGTTACAAATGCTTTTTGACACGCACTTGCTGCAAGAGGTCGTGTAAACCAAAATCCTATTAATAAATAAGAACACATTCCAACTAATTCCCAAAAAACATATATTTGTAATAAATTGGAACTAGTAACTAATCCTAACATAGAAGTACTGAATAAACTCATATAAGAAAAAAATCTCAAATAACCTTGATCATGAGACATATATTTATCACTATAAATAAGAACAAGAATTCCAACAGTAGTGATTAATATTAACATTATAGAAGTAAGTGGATCAATCAGAAATCCCAATTCTAAAGATAAATCATTATTGATGACCCAAGACCATACATATTGATAGCTATAATCACTATTTATTTGATGAATAGATAGGTCAATTGAGAAAACCATCGCTATACTTAACAATAGAATACTCTGAAAGGCCCATACACGACGAATATTTTTTGTTGCTGTCGGAAAAATAAAAAGACCAACTCCTATTAATATAGGAACCGTTAGTGGAAGTAAAGGTATAATCCACGCATATTGATATGTTTGTTCCATAAAAAAGTTTTGTATTCTTTATTAATTGTTTATGTTTATGATTCATCAGATCGTACCTCTTTTGGAAAGGGTCCAAAAAAAAATTATCGAGCAAGAATAAAGAATTATACTAAAATTGATATTAAATTGTATGTCATATGAATCGTCGAATCAATTAAGACGAAGAATATAATCTATCTACGAAAATAATTTTTTTTTATTATTTCAAAATTCATATCGATTTTTTACATTAATATTCCATATATAATATAATTATAAAAAGCCAAAATACTCAGTAATTTGGTCATATAAAATTTTTTTTTATAAAAATATAACAAAAATTAACTTTTAAAGATAAAAAATTACTATATAAATATTTTATTATGTCATCCTGTTTTTCATTTCTAAATTAATGGTTTAATTATTTAATTGGAAATTAAAACTAAAAAAAAATATGTTATTTCATATAACATTCCGCTATTTCATCTAGTAAATATATAACAAATACCCAATTTTTGTGTTTAAAAAAATTTTTATATTGATAAATTAAATTTTAATTATATATATATAAATAAAAGTGTTTTAAAAACTAGATAAAGATGTCTTTGACATACAACTATAAAAATTAAAAATTTTTAATTTAAATTAAATGGCAGTTCCGAAAAAACGTATTTCTCTCTCAAAAAAACGTATTCGTAAAAATATTTGGAAAAAGAAAGCATATTGGGCAGCACTAAAGGGCTTCGCATTAGGAAAATCTCTTTCTACTGGAAATTCAAAAAGTTTTTTTGTTCAGCAAATATCTAAATAATGATATATAAATAATGAAAAAAAACAAATATAACTAAAAAAATAGAGTATAAAAATATTACATTACTTTACTTTTTAATATTTAAAAAATTATGATTACTTATTCCCCTAGTTGTATATATTGATATTTTCAAAACAAAAAAAGACTATAAAAAAAATATATATATATATAACATAATGTTTTGATTTTGTTTATCATTTTGATATGGGTATTTTTTTACCCATCAACCTACTTGGTATAAAAAAAATCAATAAAAATTGATATTTTATATATAGATATAAAAATATTAATTTTTATTGATACTTAACTTAATGACTCTATTAACCCATTTAATAATTTATTGAAAATTAAAAATAATAATTTAAAATTATTAAAAACTAGAAATCTAATGATTTAATAAAAAAAAATCATGTAATTTATACATTTTAACTATAATATAATCAATATATTTATTGTTGTAACTATACTCCATTAAAGGTTTTAAGTTTATACGGGTAAAACTTGTAAAACTCAAAAGTTTACATATGATAATTTCATAAGATAAATAACATTAATTACATAAGATAAACAAAACAACATTAAAACTATAAAATTAAAACTATAAAATAAAGTTAAGAACAAAATAAAATACTAAATCTTTAAATACTTAATTTATTTGTTTGAATTAATTTTTAATTATTCTATATAATTAGTAGTATTTACTTGACTCTTTTAATCTGGAGGGTATTATAAAATAGGTAATTTAAAATTAATTCAAGCCGCTATGGTGAAATCGGTAGACACGCTGCTCTTAGGAAGCAGTGCTAGAGCATCTCGGTTCGAGTCCGAGTGGCGGCACATGAATTTTATATTCAAATGAAAAAAAAAAAATATATATATATATATATTAAAATAATATAAGAATTAAAAATTTTAAATTTTTTATAAATTTAAAAATCAAGTAAATTAATAATATTATTTATAATTCATTTAAGCCCTGATTTGCATATTGCAAATTTTAAAAATTCCTTTTTATAATTGTTTATGATATTTTCAAATTTAGAGCATATATTAAATCATATCGCCTTTTCTATCGTTTCAATTGTAATGACAATTCAGTTGATAAATTTTTTAATTGATGAAAAGGTAAGCCTATATGATTCGTCTAAAAAGGGCATGATAGCAAGTTTTTTTTGTATAACCGGATTATTAATCACTCGTTGGCTTTATTCAAGGCATTTCCCATTAAGTAATTTATATGAATCATTAATTTTCCTTTCTTGGAATTTATCCATTATTCATGTAGTTCCATTTTTAAAAAACAAAAATAATTTAAGTGAAATAACCATCCCAAGTGCTATTTTTACTCAAGTTTTTGTTACTTCAGGTTTTTTAAGTGGACTAAATCAATCAAAAATTTTAGTACCGGCTCTACAATCCGATTGGTTAATAATGCATGTAAGCATGATGGTATTGGGATATGCAGCCCTTTTATGTGGATCATTATTAGCTGTAGCCCTTCTCGTTATTACATTTCAAACAGACATAAAACTTTTTTTAAAAGGAAATCTGTTATTAACTGAACCCTTTTCAGTTGTTGAAATTTTTTATAAAAAAAAAAAAAAAAATGGTTTAATAAATACTTTGTCTTTTTATGACTTAAATTATTACAAGTCTCAACTAATTCAACAATTAGATAATTGGAGTTATCGCCTTCTTAGTTTAGGGTTTATCTTTTTAACCATAGGTATTCTTTCGGGAGCCGTATGGGCTAATGAGGCGTGGGGTTCATATTGGAATTGGGATCCAAAAGAAACTTGGGCATTTATTACTTGGACAGTATTTGCAATTTATTTGCATATTCGAACAAATAAAAATTGGCAGTCTTACAATTCGGCAATTGTAGCCTCTATCGGATTTTTTATAATTTGGATATGTTATTTTGGGGTAAATCTATTAGGCCTCGGATTACATAGTTATGGTTCATTTATATTAACATCTAATTGAATTCAATAAATATTTTTAACAATACAAAAAAATTCAAGTTATCTAATCTTATAGATATATGCTTCGTGTAAACTGGTGAGAACCATGTGAATTCACTATACTAAAATAATGAATTTATTCAAATGGTTCTCACAAACACAAAAAATCTCTTGTTAAAATTAAAAATTTTAATTTAATTAAGTATTTTTACATAATTTTTTTTATCTAGATAAAAAATTAGCTAGAATAACTTCAACTTTCGTATCAGATAGGGAAAGTATGAAATCCGGATAAATACCAATGCCTATAACAGGTAAAAAAATGGAGATCAAAACAAATAATTCTCGCGGACCAGAATCAAAAAAAGAAATGTTTGATGTATTAAAAAGTTTGTATCCATAGAACATCTGACGTAACATAGATAATGAATAAATAGGAGTTAATATCATTCCAATTGCCATTACACAAGTAATTATGATTTTTGGTATTAAAAGTAATTTTTGGCTATTAATTAGTCCAAAAAAAACTATCAATTCGGACACAAAACCACTCATGCCCGGTAATGCAAGAGAGGCCATTGAAAAGCTACTGAACATTGTGAATATTTTTGGCGTTGCAATAGCTATTCCTCCCATTTCATCAAGATAAGTAAGACGTATTCTATCATAACAGGTACCGGCCAAAAAAAATAGTGCAGCACCAATAAATCCATGGGAAATTATTTGTAATATGGCTCCATTTAGTCCCGTATTCGTTATAGAACCAATTCCTATAATTATAAAACCCATATGTGATACAGAAGAATAGGCTATTCGTTTTTTTAAATTACGTTGTCCAAGAGATGTTAAAGCTGCATATACAATTTGTATAGTACCCACTATGATCAACCAAGGAGCAAATGTTGAATGAGCGTGGGATAATAATTCCATATTGATTCGAACCAATCCATATGCTCCCATTTTTAATAAGATTCCAGCTAGAAGCATACAAGTACTGTAATGTGCTTCTCCATGTGTATCTGGTAACCATGTATGTAGGGGTATAATTGGTAATTTGACAGCAAAAGCAATAAAAAATCCAATATATAAGATTATCTCTAATGTTACAGGATATGATTGATTAGCTAATTTTTCCAAATTTAATATTGGTTCGTTAGAACCATATAAACCTAGACCTAAAACTCCCATTAATAAAAAAATAGAACCACCCGCCGTGTACAAAATAAATTTTGTAGCTGAATATAGTCTTTTTTTTCCTCCCCACATAGATAAAAGTAAATAAATGGGAATTAATTCCAACTCCCACATAAGAAAAAAAAGTAAAAGGTCTTGAGACGCAAATAATCCTATTTGCCCGCTGTACATTGCTAACATTAAGAAATTAAATAATCGAGAATCTCGAGTGATTGGCCAGGCTGCTAAAGTTGCTAAAGTTGTAATGAATCCAGTCAATAAAACTGGTCCTATAGAAAGGCCATCTATTCCCAATCTCCAGTGAAAATCAAAAAAATCGATCCAGTTATAATCCTCAGATAGTTGGATTAATGGATCATCTAATTGGAACAAATAACAAAATGTATAGGTTATTATAAGAAGTTCTAATATACAAATAAAAATAGTATACCACCTAATTACACTATTTCCCTTATGGGGAAGAAAAAAAATTAAACAACCTGCGAATACGGGTAAAACTACAATTATAGTTAACCAAGGAAAAGAATTCGTGGTAAAGACAAGATACATTTGAACTAGAAAACTCGTACTCAAAATAAAATTAAAATTACTTTTATTTTGAGTACGGGTTTTTGTCGGTAAAAAAAATTAAAATGTTTAATTAGAGTTTTTTGAAACGTATCAATAAGCTAGACCCATACTGCGAGTTGTTTCATTCCATAAATAAACTCGAACACTCAAAAAATCGGTTGGACAAGCGGATTCACATCTCTTACAACCAACACAGTCCTCTGTTCTTGGAGCGGAAGCAATTTGCTTCGCTTTACATCCGTCCCAAGGTATCATTTCTAATACATCTGTTGGGCAAGCTCGGACACATTGAGTACACCCTATACAGGTATCATAAATCTTTACTGAATGTGACATATAATTTATTAATTTTTGAACATCATAAAGTGTCGGTTTAGTTTAGTTATAAATAGTATTATATACTAGTACTAGACGACTCAATAATTTAATAGACTGATTCGAAATAGTCTATGTATTAATTGTCTTATGAACAAGAGCCAAGATACTTAAATTTCTTACTATCTTATAAAATAAACAAGGTCATAACATTTGTACAATATCCCAAATTGGGATTAATTAATCAATTCAATATTTTAATATATATTTTTTTAGTTAAAATATTTTAACTACTTATTCAACAAATTGGATTGGTTAATACGAGTTGATTTTCTGTTCCGATAAATTACGGAAACAATAGCCAGTCCAATAGCCGCTTCAGCAGCTGCAATAGCTATAACAAAAATAGAAAAAATACTTCCTTTTAATTGACGACTATCAAAAAAATCAGAAAAAGTTACAAGATTTATATTAACTGCATTCAATATAAGTTCAAGACACATAAGTGCTCGAACCATATTTCGACTTGTAATTAATCCATAGATACCAATAGAAAATAAATAGGCACTCAAAACAAGTACATGTTCGAGCATCATTAATCAACTCCTTCTTAATCTCAATTATTTTTTATATGAACAACTAAAAATCGATTCATTACGACTATAAAGTACTATAATAGAAGAATAAGAAATTGAAAACAAATATATTTGTAATCTATCAAAAATTAAACTAAAAATATTTTTTTTATATTTTATATATGTTATACATTAAATAACATTTAAGTGAAGCAAACTCAATGATATAACCTAGAACAAATTTAAATTTTTCTTCCTATTTAATTTAAAATTATTAATTATTGACGAGCTACGGCAATTGCACCTATTAAAGCTATTAATAAAATTATTGACATGAGTTCAAAGGGAAGAAAGAAATTTGTTGATAAATGAATCCCAATTTTTTGACTATTACTTATCAAATCTTGTTCTATAATCTGGTTTGATCTTGTAGTCCAAATAATACCATACCATGAAATATCAAAAATAGTATTTAGTAAAAAAATAAACATACTAGTACAAACCAACGCAGTAACACTATCGCCAACAGTCCAAAGCTCAAAATCATTATAATATTCTGAACCTTTCATAAACATCACAGCAAATAAGATTAAAATATTTATAGCTCCAACATAAATAAGGAGTTGGGCCGCCGCTACAAAATGAGAGTTCGATAGAATGTATAATAAAGATATACAAACCAAAACCAATCCCAATGAAAAGGCCGAAAAAATTGTATTGTTAATTAATACTACTCCTAGACTTCCTAATATAAGACTCAATCCCAGAAAGATTAAAAGAAAATCATGTATTGGTCCAGGTAAATCCATTATATCTAAAATGAAAAGATAAAAAATCGAAATATTTCATGAGTTTATTGATCTGATCAGGAAAAATATATCATATTTTTATGATAGTTTTTATATTAAGTAATAATATATAAGAATTGATCTGTATCCAGTTATTGATCAATTTATTTTTTTATACACAAAAATAGTGAAAAACTATATATTTTGAAAATATTAAAAATATTTAGTTTTTAATTAACTAAAAAAACAAAACTTTTTTACCTTTAAAATAAAAACAAAATTCTCGAAATTTACAATTTTTGTTGAATCAAGGAATTTATTTTAGTTTTGTTTTTGAGGAAAATTTAAAATTGTTCGAATTGTGTAATCATTAATTACTGATAGTGGTAAACGACCTAAAGCAATTTGATTATAATTCAATTCATGCCGATCATAAGTTGAAAGCTCATATTCTTCTGTCATTGATAAACAATTTGTTGGACAATACTCAACACAATTGCCGCAAAAAATACATATTCCAAAATCAATACTGTAATTAAGCAATCGTTTTTTTCGAATATTACTTTCCAATTCCCAATCAACAACTGGTAGATTTATAGGGCATACACGAACACATACTTCACAAGCAATGCATTTATCAAATTCAAAGTGGATTCGACCACGAAAACGTTCAGATGTAATCACTTTTTCATATGGATATTGAATAGTTACAGGTAATCGATTGGCATGTGATAAAGTAATCATAAAACCTTGACCAATGTACCTTGCAGCTCGTATTGTTTGATGAGTATAATTAATGAATCCAGTTACCATAGGAAACATATTTTTAATATCTCTAAATACATTTAGAATTGTTTTTTCTCGTGTTTTTTTAGATAAGTCGTCAATTGAAACTATTGTATTTCTTTACAATCACAATGTGAGAAGTTGAGACGAAGTTGTTAATAATAGATTACCGAGTGAAATAGGTAAAAGAAATTTCCAGCCAAGATTTAATAGTTGATCTATTCTCAACCTCGGTAAAGTCCACCTTGTTGCAATAGAAATGAACAAGAACAAATATGTTTTCATCAATGTAATAACAATACCAATTATTGTTCCAACTATTTCTCCGTTTGGATTTATTTTAAAAAGAAAAAGGTCTAGACCAAATATATAAGGAATAGACAAATTCCACCCACCTAAGTACAAAATTGTTACAAATAATGAAGAAATTAGTAGATTTAGATAGGAAGCAACATAAAATAAACCAAATTTAATACCTGAATATTCAGTTTGATAACCGGCTACTAATTCTTCTTCTGCTTCTGGTAAATCAAAGGGTAATCTTTCACATTCTGCTAATGAAGAAATTAGAAAAACGATAAATCCAATGGGTTGACGCCACACATTCCAGCCCCAAAAACCATATTTAGACTGTGCTTCAACTATATCAACTGTACTTAAACTATTTGCTAATTATAGTCGCTGATAACATCACAGTTTACAGCGCTATTACAGAACCGTACATGAGATTTTCACCTCATACGGCTCCTCTAAGGTCATAAATAAATCTACGGACTTACTTATTATTTTATTAGAATTTTGACTGTATTTGAATTAAAATATTTAAATTTTTTTAATTAACTCTATTTAAAACTCTATTTAAAATTTAATTTATTTTTTGATAGATTTGTTTGTAAGATATATAAAACACAATCGATCATAAGATCCGAAATTAGACCAATGAAATTCTGTCTGCTCTAGTTTTTAGTAAAAAAAAAAAAAAAAAAATTAAGTGCTTCGGAATTTATCTTATCTTTAAATTAAATTTAAATTATAGCTGTGTATAAAAAATAACTAAAAAAAAAAATTATGTTATTACAGTATAAATAAATATTTAAAACTATTTTTTTTTACCAAAAAAATTTAAATATTACATTCATTCCTCAATCATAAAAAAAAATTTAATTTTGAAAATGGCTAAGGAAAAATAAAAAAAAAATATCAATTTTATAGTGTATTCACATTATTTTTTTTCATTCCTATTTACAAAACGTAACTTTTAAATAATAAAAGTAAAGATTACTTCGTTTGTGATAGTTATTTACTTCATTGGTGGATAGGAGCATACTCTGGATTGAAATCATGAGGAGTACTGCTTGATATTTTCTACTAATTTCAAGCCTCAATTTTAAGAACTTTTTATATGTAAATCAATTTCATAAATTACATAATCTCTAGTACTACTAATCCTTTGTGTAATTTGGTGTTCCTAACCATCCACTTTTTTGAAATATCCCGGTATAATAATTTTTTTTTTATAGTTAATTATATAATAAAAACTCCCCGGTAATCTGTTAAACCCGCTTCAAGTCGTGATAATTAATCAACTAATTTGGGGTAAACAGTTTCAACTGTTTATGTTTATTTTCAATTAATCCTTGTACATAGGAAATGAGCTTTATATAATTTTTTACTACAAATTTAAAAGTTGTTTTTAGTCACTCATATAACTATCTGTTTTAATTCATCTAATAACCTGATGATTAAAAATTTTAAATTTCTATATTAAAATAATTTAATATCTTTCTTAAGCTTTATTTACTCAAGCTATAAAGGTATAAATAAAAAAAAATAGCTAAAAGTTTATGAATCAACGAATCACACGTAGAGATATTGATAACACACATAGAGTTAATGGTATTTCATAACTAATTGATTGGGCAGCAGCTCGCAAACCACCTAAAAAGGAATATTTATTATTTGACCCATATCCGGACATAAGAAGTCCAATGGGAGCAATACTAGAAATAGCGATCCATAAAAAAACACCTATACTGAGATCGACTAGAACAAAATGATAACTAAATGGAACTACTGAATAACTTAATAAAATTGATATAACTGCTATGGATGGTCCGATACTAAATAAACGAGCATCTCCTCTAGATGGCAAAATAGTTTCCTTGAAAAGTAATTTTGTTCCATCTGCTAACGCTTGAAGAATTCCTAACGGACCAGCATATTCAGGTCCAATACGTTGTTGTATACCTGCAGAAATTTGTCTCTCTAACCACACAATTACTAATACACCTATGAGTATTCCTACTACGAGACTAAAAATAGGAATAAGTATCCATATTATCTCAAAAAATTCTTTTAAAGAGTATACTCTGAAAAAAGAATGGATAGCTAGTACTTCCATTGTATCACTTATCATTTCAACGATCAACTTCCCCCATAATGATATCTATGCTACCTAAGATTGTCATAATATCAGCCAATTTCATTCTTTTAACTAATTGAGGAAGAATTTGTAAATTAACAAATCCTGGTGGTCTAATTTTCCATCTCCAAGGAAAAATGCTCTGATCACCTATCAAAAATATTCCCAATTCGCCCTTTGGTGCTTCAACCCTAACATAAAGTTCTTGTTTCGACAATTCAAAAGTTGGAGATGTTTTTTTACTAATAAATCGATATTCAAAATCGTTCCATTCAGAATCCTTTCCTTCACAAAAGCGTCTAATTTCTAAATTTTCATAAGGCCCACCAGGAATACCTTCTAAAGCCTGTTGAATAATTTTTATTGATTCTTTCATTTCATTTATTCGTACTAAATAACGAGCTAAGGAATCACCTTCTTTTTGCCATTGAACTTCCCAGTCAAATTTATCGTAAGACTCATAATGATCAATTTTACGAAGATCCCATTGTAGTCCGGACGCTCGTAGCATGGGTCCTGATAAACCCCAATTTATGGCTTCCTCACCACTAATAATGCCTACTCCCTCAACCCGTTCTAAAAAAATGGGATTTCGTGTAATAAGTTGTTGATATTCAACAACCCCTCTTAAAAAATAATCACAAAAATCCAAACATTTATCTATCCACCCATAAGGTACATCAGCAGCGACGCCTCCGATACGAAAATAATTATGCATCATTCGCATACCGGTAGCTGCTTCGAATAAGTCATATATCAATTCTCTTTCTCGAAAAATATAAAAAAAGGGAGTTTGTGCACCAATATCAGCCATAAAAGGACCAAGCCATAATAAATGGGATGCTATACGACTCAACTCCAACATAATTACTCGGATATAGCTCGCTCTGTTAGGTACTTGAATATTTCCCAACTGCTCTGGTGCATTTACGGTTATTGCTTCTGTGAACATAGTAGCTAAATAATCCCAACGTGTTACATAAGGCAAATATTGAATAATTGTTCTATTTTCCGCAATTTTTTCCATCCCTCTGTGTAAATAACCCAAGATTGGTTCACAGTCAATAACATCTTCACCATCTAGGGTAACAATGAGTCGAAGAACACCATGCATTGAAGGGTGCTGAGGACCCATATTTACTATCATGAGATCTTTTCGTGTAACTGGTACATTCATAGGTTTTTCCTGATTCAGTCTTCCATGAATTGCTGAAATTTTAAAAAGCTTATCAACATTTTAATTTTTTAATTGAACAATTTTATTTATTTTTTTTTAACGAGTTTTTATCTCTCGAATACCCAATTCACTAATTAATTCTTTATACCGTACCGTATTTTTATTTGCTAAATAAGACAAGAGTCGTTGACGTTTTCCCAAAATTTTTCGTAAACCTCGTTGAGATAAAAAATCTTTTGTGTGCAATTCCAAATGTGAAGTAAGTCTTTGTATCTTATTAGTGAAACAAAATACTTGAAATTCAATGGATCCCGTATTTTTTTCTTGTGAATTAATTGAAATGATTGAATTTTTTACCACAAAATAATTCCTCCTTACCCCCCCTTTTTTTTATGAATTTTATCTATCAATAATAATAATGTGAGTCATTTTTATTGGGTATACAAAATAATAACTTTACTTTATCGTTATAAGTATACATTTTTTAACTTAAATGAAATAAAAATGAAATAAATAAGTTAATTAAATTAATACTTTAATTATATTTAGGTATACCGACGTAAGTTATACATTTTTAATTTATAAAATAAATTTGGTCACCCTTTTTAGTTTGCTCGAAATCCATCCTTAAATTTTATCATCTATTAGACTTAAAACTTATACAGTACATGGTAATATTTATTTTAGTTGCTTTCATTTTCATATATTTGATATGAAATGTTAAATATATCTTATAAATTTATTATCACTAACTTTTCAATCGAGGATAGATTTGCATACGTAACATACTGAAACGACTGCCATTAGTTGTATTAAACCAATAACGATTAATAGAAGCTAAATCTTCTAGTCGATGATTAGGCCAAAGGAAAACTTTTAATTTAATTAATTTTTTGTTCTCACTATCTAGATATGAATGGTCATCCAAAAAAAGATCTACATTATTAATGCTAAAAAATTCCTTATTTATTAGCATATCATTTTTTTTTTTTTGATTGAAACAAATTAGAATTCTAAATTCTCTACGACGTTTATATGAAAAAATTTTTTCAGGAATAAACAAATACCCAATATTTTTTCCACTATTTCCTATTATCATTTGAGATTGTTTGCTGCATTCATCAAACTTCGTCTTATAAAAAAAATATTTTTCTCGATATCTTTGATTCATTTTTTGTTTAGTTTTATGAATCAAGGAATTGCTTAGGATTTGATATATAATAAATTGTCCATCATTTTTTAACGATAGACGAAGGGGTTCAATAATCAATATTCCTCTTTTCATTAATTCTGTAAGAGTTAAATTTTTTTGAATTAACATTATATCCAGACTAATTTCTCTCCTTTGAATAGAAGATATAGCAATTTCTCTTGGATTTATCAATCTAAGCAGAAGACAATATACTTTGATATTATTGATCATTCTTTGATTCAAAGATTCATCCCATCGTAATTGAAAAAGTAAATATCTTTTCAAAAATAAATTTAGTTCTGCTTCTGTATTACTCTTGTATTGTTTTTTCTTTTTAAATTTTTTAAAATCTGACTCGAAGTAATTTTGTTCAATATTTTTTTGTTGATTTGTGAGTACTCGAGTTATTTTTGTTTTTTCATCGGATGCAATAATTAGTTCATCCTCAGGTTCCTGTTCTTCTTCATTTTTTAATTCAAATTCAAACGTTTTGTTTTTATTGTATGGTATAAAACTATCTTTTTGTTGTTTTTTATTGATGCTTTTAGTTTTACTATTAGTAATTTTTTTTTTTAAATTAAAAATTAGTAAATTACCTGGTATAACCCAAGGTTTCATTTTATAGGTATTAAAAAGTAGGACCAATTCTTGAAAGAACCAAAATTCAAGATTTGATATGGGATAATTTAATATTTCTTCATTCATTCCCATCCAATCAAAAAAAAATCCTTTTTTATTGGTTAAAATTTTATCATTATCTTGATAAATCATAAGATAAAAGAGACCCACCTTATCAATTTTATCAATTATTTGATAATTTGTATCATCAGTTTGGGTATTTTTAATCTTTGTGTTATCAAACTCGACCCATTCCTTAATATATACTTTTTTTGTAAAACAAAATTGTATAGTTTTCCAATCAAAATATTTTCTTTCTATATTTTTAGGCCTATAGAAAATCTTCTTGTCCCTTAGATAATGATTCATAAGTGCATCTGCCGACATATCAAATAATTTTATTTTATTAAAAATATCTTTATTATTATTTACCTTAAATATTGTTTCATAAGGAGTCTTTCTAATCGAAAAATTAATGTATTTATATACTAAATAATTATATCTATCATTTTTTTGATAATTATTTTTTTGATTTGGAACTGAATAAAATTTTAAATTTTTATTTATGTGATAATCTATTACCTTTAATTGGCATTGGGCTTTTGTATATAAATTCCATTTAATAAAATTATTATTCCTATTTTTTTGAGTCCTATGACTTGGATTGAAGTTATTTATACAGTTTTGTGATATTAATCTAGACCAGTAACGTGGAGATAATTTGTATTGATAATGACCCCTTAACCAATTTTTCCAGTCATTCAGTTCAAAATTTTTACCTGTTGTATGATTTAGTTTACAATTAGTTATTCCTTGTGTTCGAATAAAATTTTTTATCTCATTTTTAATAAAAAATAGGGGTTCATCAGATTGTAGATCAGATTGTAGAAGCAATTTTAATTTATCGAAATAAATATCTTTTGTTTGTGATAATGTATAAAATACATATGCTTGGGACAAGTAAGATCGGTAAAAAAAATCCTGTAAATTTTTTGGAGGTTTAATTTTTTTTTTATTTATTTTTTCAAATTTTTCTTGGCTTTTTTTATTAATTAAACTGTATTTTAAAGTAAATTTATTTCTTTCTTCAAAAAACGTGTTTGTAATAATTTTAGGAATACTAATTATATATATATAAAGATCCCTATATATTTTTTCAAAAAAAACTGTAATAAAAAATTTTAATTTACGTATTAATCGAATATTTTTTCTTTTTAATATTTTCCAACTTCTTTTTTTTGATTCGAATTTTTTAACATTATCCGTTAGATTATTAT